GAAATGTTGCATATTTCTATATCTATATCTCCCGAGAACCTCCTTTTTTTTACTATGAATCCCTGTTGGATCGTATTCTAACGAATCCTTAGGGAACTCGTAAGAAACTCTTTATTATAAGATAAGGACGGGAGAACAAGAATAAAAAAGCGGATTATCATACATATATTTTGTGTAGAAAGATGAATAGGTACACTTATTTAGTTCTACATTCCTTGCACTTATTATATACTTATAATAAATATACTTATCATAAGATATATTTCTAACAAGTACAAATTTATAATAAGTACAGATATTAAATCGAGGCACCTATTCTATGACAGATTTCAATTTACCCTCTATTTTTGTGCCTTTAGTGGGCCTAGTATTTCCGGCAATTGCAATGGCTTCTTTATCTCTTCATGTTCAAAAAAACAAGATTGTTTAGATCCGATGGGATCAAATCTCATCAATTGATTTTAACACTTGGACTTGGATCATAATACAGATATCTTTTAGTGTAGGGTACGGTACGACATGTGACTCCCTCCGAGCACAAATAAAAAAGCTGTTATTGTTATGCATGCAGATCCATGATATATGGATAAATGCATGTATATTATATGTGGGTATAGCTGTTTTTGTTTTCAAATAGATCAGCGAATATCTGAAATAGAAAGGCAATGTATCTATATGTATGTAGATATACATAGTGGGATCATATGAAGGGGATGTTATTATTTTATATCTAACCAATTCGATGAATTACTCCTAATGGTTTACATCATAATAGTGCTAGTTGATGAGAGTTACTTCGGGATCAAAACAAAAAAAAAGTAAAGTCAAATTCATTTGGCTTATTCTATTCTCTCAATTCCAATAGAATGCAACTGGATCGAGTATGAACTGGCAATCCGAACGTATATGGATAGAACTTATAGCGGGGTCTCGAAAAACAAGTAATTTCTGCTGGGCCTGTATCCTTTTTTTAGGTTCACTAGGATTCTTATTGGTTGGAACTTCCAGTTATCTTGGTAGGAATCTGATATCCGTATTTCCCTCTCAGGAAATCCTTTTTTTTCCCCAAGGAATCGTGATGTCTTTCTACGGGATCGCTGGTCTGTTCATTAGTTCCTATTTGTGGTGCACAATTTCGTGGAATGTAGGTAGTGGTTATGATCTTTTTGATAGAAAAGAAGGAATAGTGTGTATTTTTCGTTGGGGATTTCCTGGAATAAATCGTCGCATCTTCCTTCGATTCCTTATGAGAGATATCCAGTCAATCAGAATGGAAGTTAAAGAGGGTCTTTATCCTCGTCGTGTCCTTTATATGGAAATCAGAGGCCAGGGAGCCATTCCCTTGACTCGTACCGATGAGAATTTTACTCCACGAGAAATTGAACAAAAAGCTGCTGAATCGGCCTATTTCTTGCGCGTACCAATTGAAGTATTTTGAAATGAACTGAAGAATGAATGCTTTCTCCGCATGAGGGAAGGAACTCAGGAATCCCCTTTTTAATAGAACTGAAGTTTCTTCGGAACGTTTATTCGAGCAAAACATGTTCGATTCTATTTCCCCCGTTCCGTTGGTAATACCGTTGTGTTGTGACCCATAGAATAAAGCAGGCGGACGAATACGGAACAACCATAATAAGAAGCTATTTTTATCCACCAAAACTCTTTTTTTTACATATGGAACGAAACTCAATTCTTTCATACTAGTAACAAATCTAATAAGTATATATTCATCACACATATCAGAACATTTCGGAATACAGTACAGAATTCATCTTTTTAGGACCAATATTTTGAATTGATACGTTAGATACAGATGGATCGTATCTCGTAAATTATCTCTCTTTCGTCAATCGATGTTTCTTTTTTTTATCCTTTCTTTTGCTCCTTGATGACCAAACGATTGGATCTCTCATAACTATTCAATTTCTCTCTTGTTTTGCCACCCATTTCGGATTTCATCATCAATATTCTTCAGAAATATCCCCTCAATTATTCCTGGGCTGTGGGTAGCCAGTGAAACATTTCGAAATAATTGATTGATCCAGGGGGAGTTCTTTCGTCTCGAAATCCGAATAATATTCATTACTTCAAGTGGTTTTTCGGACATTCATCGAAAGGAACAAATGAAGATACAATTGGTTCGAATTTGACCAATTGAGATATCTGGGAACTTGATTATTTCTTCATTCGAAACGGACCTTTATTCTATTTCTATATTCTTTCTAGATCCAAGGACTAAACAATTCAAAAAAAAAAAAAGAAGGAATAGATCCGATCCATAGGTTCCATACCTTGTTATAGAACTCATGCTTCATAGAAATATCGGATCAGATAGAGTCGGCGAATGAAGCAGTTTCATTAACAATTTACAGAACAGATTCAAAGTGCCAAAAAAGAAAGCATTGACTCCCCTCCCATATCTTGCATCTATAGTCTTTTTGCCCTGGTGGATCTCTCTCTCATTTAATAAAAGTCTGGAACCTTTAGTTACTAATTGGTGGAATACAAGGCAATCCGAAACTTTTTTGAATGATATTCAAGAGAAGAACGTTCTAGAAAGATTCATAGAATTAGAACAACTATTCCTGTTGGACGAAATGATAAAGGAGTACCCGGAGACACAGATACAAAAGCTTCGTATAGGAATCCACAAAGAAACAATACAATTGGTCAAAATGCACAATGAAGATCATATCCATATAATTTTGCATTTCTCGACAAATATAATCTGTTTTGCTATTCTAAGTGGTTATTCTATTCTGGGTAATGAAGAACTTGTCATTCTTAATTCTTGGGTTCAGGAATTCCTCTATAACTTAAGCGACACAATAAAAGCTTTTTCTATTCTTTTATTAACTGATTTATGTATCGGATTCCACTCGCCCCATGGTTGGGAACTAATGATTGGTTCGGTCTACAAAGATTTTGGATTTGCTCATAACAATCAAATTATATCTGGTCTTGTTTCCACTTTTCCAGTCATTCTAGATACAATTTTGAAATATTGGATCTTCCATTATTTAAATCGTGTATCTCCTTCACTTGTAGTGGTTTATCATTCAATGAATGAATGAAGAACTCATTTGATCTGCCGATATCAATCAAATCCGAATGTTACTTCGTACATAAACAAACCATTTTTAATCTGACTCACTCTTTATACTTCTACCCGTCTAAGGGATTCCCCCTCCAGTACAATGGCAGAATCGTGGATAGGGAACTATACTAGCTACCTACCTAATTTATTGTAGAAATTTCCGGGATCAATAATTGGACCATGCAAAATAGAAATACCTTTTCTTGGGTAAAGGAACAGATGACTCGATTCATTTCCGTATCGATCATGATATATGTCATAACTCGGACATCTATTTCAAATGCATATCCCATTTTTGCGCAGCAGGGTTATGAAAATCCACGAGAAGCAACTGGGCGTATTGTATGCGCCAATTGCCATTTAGCTAATAAGCCCGTGGATATTGAGGTTCCACAAGCTGTGCTTCCTGATACTGTATTTGAAGCAGTTGTTAGAATCCCTTATGATATGCAACTGAAACAAGTTCTTGCTAATGGGAAAAAGGGGTCTTTGAATGTGGGGGCTGTTCTTATTTTACCCGAGGGATTCGAATTAGCTCCCCCCGATCGTATTTCTCCCGAGATGAAAGAAAAGATAGGCAATCTGTCTTTTCAGAGTTATCGTCCCACTAAAAGAAATATTCTTGTGGTAGGTCCTGTTCCTGGTCAGAAATATAGTGAAATCGTCTTTCCCATTCTTTCCCCGGACCCTGATACTAAGAAAGACGTTCACTTCTTAAAGTATCCCATATATGTAGGTGGGAACAGGGGAAGAGGTCAGATTTATCCCGATGGGAACAAGAGTAACAATACAGTCTATAATGCTACAGCAGCAGGTATAGTAAGCAGAATAGTACGTAAAGAAAAAGGGGGGTATGAAATAACCATAGCTGACGCATCGGATGGACACCAAGTGGTTGATATTATACCTCCAGGACCAGAACTTCTTGTTTCAGAGGGTGAATCTATCAAGCTTGATCAACCATTAACGAGTAATCCCAATGTGGGTGGATTTGGTCAGGGAGATGCAGAAATAGTACTTCAAGATCCATTACGTGTTCAAGGTTTGTTGTTCTTCTTGGCATCTGTTATTCTGGCACAAATCTTTTTGGTTCTAAAAAAGAAACAGTTTGAGAAGGTTCAATTGTCCGAAATGAATTTCTAGATCCACGGATTCATCAAGCTGGTAAAAAGAGCCGAATTGTTTTGATCGATGCAATTATGTATGATTCAAAAAAATCATGGAAAATGGTTTGCTTGCTTTGTTTATACTGTTTTTCTGCGAGATGCCGGAAATTGCTTGTATCCCATTCCTAGCAATAGTATGTATATTGTGAAGAAGACTACTTGATCCCCCCTTCTTTTTTTCAATCAAAATGGGAGTGTTGTGACTATGCTAGGCCTCCCATTGGCAGATTGTAAATGCCATGTAATGCATCAATAGTTTTTTTGTACCTAATAGAATCGAATTCTAATAGATAATAGGCATAAGTAGGAGGAGAATACACGCGGATAAATGAAAGGAACAAATGATTCTAGGAGGGATTACTCGTCTTCCTAATCTTCCACACAAGAAAAGGGTGGAAAATTCCTTTTCTTGTGTGGAAATAATAATGATTATTGATCCTGTTCGTCAAAGATTACTATTTATTTGATTTTCCAGTTCTATCGGAACTCGTTTGTTTCGATTCATAAGAAGTAGTGGACAAACAAAAAAAGGGGGTGGGAGTAACTTACTGAGCAAATAAAACTTCTTCAATGAACTTATAAAAAAAAATGAACTTATAAAAAAAAGTAAAAATAAAAAAGAAAATTTTCACTGTGATGAGATAATCAATAAGGATTGGGATATGCGCAAAAATCCAAGATTTCATCTTTTCGCCCGGAGCATTAAGAGTCTTTTTTTTGCTTGAAATTTTCTTTTT